GTAATTAAACCTTCATGAATCCATTTTTGTTCTTTCATTCCAGGTAAAGCCTCCTTGAAGTATCAACTAATGGAGGAGGAACGATATTAGACAACTCGTCCCTTTTCTTTTTTTTAGAAATAGGAAGAAGTTTCGGATCCAATTTGGATATTAAAAGGATTACCATATATAACACAAAATTTCTCCGCCGATTCCTTCGAGTCGAGCCTCTCGGTCTGTCATTATACCTCGAGAAGTAGAAAGAATTACAATCCCCATCCCACCTAAAATTCTAGGAATTCGTTGAGAGTTAGAATAGATTCGTAGACCGGGTCGACTGATCCGTTTTAAATTTAAAAAATTTCTATAGAGTCTTTTCCTATTTCTTCTATGCCGCAGGTTTAAAACCAAAAAAGATTTGTTTTTTTCTCGATGTTTTCTAACGTTTTCAATAAAACCTTCTCGGAAAAGTATTTTAACAATATTTTCGGTAATATTAGTAGATGCGATGCGAACCACTCTTTTTCTATCCATATCAGCATTTCGTATAGAGGTTATTATCTCAGCAATAGTGTCCCTACCCATGGTGAACTAAAATTATGGGTGCCCCAAAATTGGATATAATCAACATGTTTTTCTTTTTTTTTTTTTTTTTTTTACTTATTTGTTTTATGAATATGAATTATTAAAGGTATATGCGTGAGACACAATCTATTAATTAATCTAGTTCTTAATCTATTTCTTTCAAATACCCACTATAAACATATCAGTGATCTCATTTTATAATACCTCGGGAGCTAATGAAACTATTTTAGTAAAATTTAATTGTCTCAATTCCCGGGGGATCGCACCAAAAATTCTAGTTCCTTTTGGATTTCCTTCTTGATCAATCACAACTGCAGCATTGTCATCATATCGTATTATCATACCGCTGTCACGTTTAAGTTCTTTACAGGTACGAACAATTACAGCTCTGACTACTTCTGATTTTTCTAGGGGCATATTTGGTACTGCTTCTTTGATCACAGCAACAATAACGTCACCAATATGAGCATATCGACGATTGCTAGCTCCTATGATTCGAATACACATCAATTCTCGAGCCCCGCTGTTATCTGCTACATTTAAATGGGTCTGAGGTTGAATCATATCAATTTTTTAGGCTATTCTTCCAATGCAAAGGATGAAGAAAAAAAAAAAGGAATATTTTTTGTCCAAAAAAAGAAACTTTCATCCCCAAGATTCATTTCTGTTGGTTCTACATTTTTATCCTGAAATAATGAATTGAGTTCGTATAGGCATTTTGGATGCTGCTATTGAAATAGCCCTTCTAGCTATATTTTCGGTTACTCCACCCATTTCATATAGTATTCGACCTGGTTTAACAACAGCTACCCAATATTCAGGGGATCCCTTTCCCGAACCCATACGTGTTTCAGCGGGTCTTACTGTAACCGGTTTGTCTGGAAATACACGGACCCATATTTTTCCACCACGGCGTGCATTTCGTGTCATTGCTCGTCGACCTGCTTCGATTTGTCTAGATGTGATCCAAGCAGGTTCAAGTGCCTGAAGAGCATATTTACCGAAACAAATATGATTACCTCGATAAGATATTCCCTTCATTCTTCCTCTATGTTGTTTACGGAATCTAGTTCTTTTGGGGTTATAGTTGATGGTTGTTTCACAATTCCATCTCTACTACAGAACCGGACGTGAGAGTTTCTTCTCATCCAGCTCCTCACGAATAAAAGGATTAAAAACATTTAATTGAAATGATTAACATTTTTTTTTGAATAGTTTTTTTTTTTAGAACGTTCTAAAAAATCTTTATTTTGTTTTGTCCTTTATCTAAGTTTATCAACTAAAAAAAAAAAAAAAGTTTTCGCGGGCGAATATTTACTCTTTCAATCTCTATTTCATTTGTGGGGCTCGTTCGTGACTTCTCCCAATAGATGAATTAATCTCCGGTTCATTTCGCCATCCCGACTAGTGAATCATTAAGATTCATTTTTTCAATAAAATCTTTTGCATGCACAGGTTCCATCGTTCCCATCGCTTCGTACTTAATGATTAGGTCCGAATTCTACAATGGAGCTCATAATCTAATTTGTTCCTGAGTCAATCTTCTTAGTCTTTATTGGCTCCAAGCTCTTTATTTTTTTCTTGATTCATTTAATATTTAATTATGGATGAATCAATGAGTATTGATGCTTTATTACACTGTCTTTTATGAGATGACTCGTAGACCTTACATATTGGAATTCTATATCATTGATATTCTTTTTCTCTCTTTCTCTCATCCTTCCATTTATCCACACCTTTACTTCTTTCATTTTGTTTTACAACTTCTAATTCAAGTTTATGCAAAAAAAATTTCAGTTGCTACAAAGATATGACTGATTTATCATATCTTGACTGGTTCTTTATATCTAGATAATACGAAGTGATGAGTTGGTTATTAGTTCATACTATGGGGTTGGTCCTTTTTTAATCCTAACCCTAAAAAACCAACGAGTCA